TGTCGAATAGGCTAAACCCTTTTTAATGTCTTTTTGAGCAAGAGCTAAAGTAGCTCCTAATAATAGTGTGATTATGCCTATCAACGAGATGAAATTCATTATATAGGGTATAACCATGAAAAGAGGGAGAAGGCGAGCTACAAGAAAAATCCCCGCTGCTACCATAGTAGCAGCGTGTATAAGAGCCGAAATAGGAGTGGGTCCCTCCATAGCATCGGGTAACCACACATGAAGGGGAAATTGTGCAGATTTAGCAACTGCACCGGTAAATAATAAAGCAGCACACAAAATAACAAAGGAAAAGTTGACTTCATTATTATAAATCAAGTTCTTGAGTATTTCGAATAAATCCTGAAATTCAAAACTACCTGTTATACAATAAAACCCTAAAATTCCTAATAATAAACCAAAATCCCCTACACGATTAGTTACAAATGCTTTTTGACAAGCATTTGCTGCAGGAGGTCGCGTAAACCAAAACCCTATTAATAGATAGGAACACATTCCAACTAATTCCCAAAAAAAATAAATTTGTATCAAATTTGAACTAGTAACTAATCCCAACATGGAAGTACTGAAAAAACTCATATAAGCAAAAAATCTCAAGTATCCTTGATCGTGAGCCATATAATTATCACTATAAATAAGAACCATGATTCCAACAGTAGTGATTAACATTGACATAATAGAAGTAAGTGGATCGATCAAGTATCCAAATTCTAAAGAAAAATCATTATCGAGTGTCCAAGACCATACATATTGGTGGATAGAACTGCTATTTATTTGTTGAATAGACAGATTAATTGAAAAAATCATGACTATACTTAACAATAAAATACTTGGAAAAGCCCACATACGACGAAGATTTTTCGTTGCTGTCGGAAAAAGAAGAAGTCCTACTCCTATTAACATAGGAATTGGAAGTGGAACAAAAGGTAAAATCCACCCATATTGATATGTCTGTTGCATAAAAAAATTGAAATTCGTAATTAATTCTTTCCGATTTATCGGACCTTACTTCTTTTGAAAGGAGTCAATAAAAAAATGAAAATATGCACTAAGCTTAACCTAACTTAAATATAAAAAATAAAATTTTTTCATTTTTCTTTCTTTTTACTTATTCTTTCTCTTTCTGAATTTCTTCTAAATATTTCAAATATTCAAATCAAGAAGTTACAATTGGTCAAATCATACAAAAGACAAAGATTAATTATGAGTCTCCTTCGAATTTGAAAATGCAAGTCAAATTTTGACAAGTTACTAAAAATATTCTAAATATTCTTCTTGTTTTTTATTTTTTAGAAAAATTTTATGCGATTTTATCATATCGTTCATATTCCATTCTTTTAGAATTTTAGAAAAAAAATTATCTATAAAAGCGCAGATTTTTTTAAACAATAGATGTCTTTCACATCCAGCTATACCAATGAGTAATCTCTTAATTTTTATTTAAATGGCAGTTCCAAAAAAACGTACTTCTGCATCAAAAAAGCGTATTCGTAAAAATTTTTGGAAAAGAAAAGGCTATTGGGCGGCGTTAAAAGCACTTTCTTTAGGGAAATCTCTTTCTACCGGGATTTCAAAAAGTTTTTTTGTGCGACAAACAAATAAAATTAAAAAATAAGTTATTAAGAAATAAAACAGAACACCTTAAAAAAATATAAATTGACCTGACTTAAAAATTAAATTCTTCTGTTTCAAAAATAAAATTCTCAAATTCCATTTCCTGTTGAATTAAGTCAACAGGAAATGGAATTCTTCTGTTTTACTTTAAACCGAATTGAAACAAAGTCTTTTTTTTTTAACAAAAAAACACAAGATACTCACTTTCTTTTTAGTATATTTTCTTTCCAGAATGGGAGTCTTATTTCCCCCAGCAACTTATTTGTACTATAAAAGATTTTTTTTTACACAACTTTCTTACTTTTGGATTTTCTGTAAATTCTTATATAGAATAGAGCCCATATATCTCTGGCCATCCATTCACGCAAAAACATTTAGTGCAATTTTTATGGATAAATATGTGTGAATTTTGAATAATCTAAAATAGGTTTTTTTGTTCATTGATAAAACTTATTTTTTGGTTACACTTTTTAAAATTAAATAAATCAAAAACGCTTAATTTAAAAAATATTTTTTGGGGGAAAGGTTCTATCCCTTAATTGATAGTAAGACTTTCTGGTTTTACAAGAGTTCAAATAAAGAAGAGTCTCAAATACACAATAAAACTAAAAACCTAAACTAAAATAATGAACCTTCAAGGACATATTTGAACAGATTTTTATTCATTGATTTGAATCTTTTCTAAAAATATTGCACCCAATTGAATTCTTAAATCTAGACGATTGCTTATTCATAGGCTATTATGAGGTCAAGACAAGCCGCTATGGTGAAATTGGTAGACACGCTGCTCTTAGGAAGCAGTGCTAGAGCATCTCGGTTCGAGTCCGAGTGGCGGCATGTCATTTCCTAAAAAAATAAAATAGATCCTATAATGAATAATGAATTCAATTGCCGATTTCGATTTTATAATTAAGGAACTCTTTTATGATATTTTCAACTTTAGAGCATATATTAACTCATATTTCTTTTTCGACTGTTTCAATTCTAATTACAATTCATTTGATAACCTTTTTTGTCGATGAAATCGTAAAACTATATGATTCATCCGAAAAGGGTATGATAATGACTTTTTTTTGTATAACAGGATTATTAATTTCTCGTTGGATTTATTCGAAACATTTTCCACTAAGTGATTTATATGAATCGTTAATCTTTCTTTCATGGAGTTTTTCCTTTATTTATATAGTTCCGTATTTCAAAAAAAATCAAAATCTTCTAAGCACAATAATAGGTCCAAGTGCTATTTTTTCCCAGGGCTTTGCTACCTCAGGCCTTTTAACTGAAATACACGAATCCACAATATTAGTACCTGCTCTTCAATCCGAGTGGTTAATAATGCACGTAAGTATGATGATATTGGGATATGTGGCCCTTTTATGTGGATCATTATTATCAGTATCACTTCTAGTCATTACAGTTCGAAAAAATAGAAAATTTTTTTCTACGAGTAATCGTTTATTAAATTTAAATAAGTCATTTTTCCTTGATAAAGTCGAATACATGAATGAAGGAAAAAATATTTTAAAAAAAACTTCTTTTTTTTCTCCAAGGAATTATTATAAGTCGCAATTGATTCAACAATTGGATTATTGGAGTTATCGGGTTATTAGTCTAGGATTTCTCTTTTTAACGATAGGAATTCTTTCTGGAGCAGTATGGGCTAATGAAGCATGGGGGTCCTATTGGAGTTGGGACCCAAAAGAAACTTGGGCTTTTATTACTTGGATCATATTTGCAATTTATTTACATACTCAAACAAATCTAAAATTGAAGGGTATAAATTCAGCAATTGTAGCGTTTATTGGATTTCTTATAATCTGGATATGCTATTTTGGAGTAAATCTATTAGGAATAGGATTACATAGTTATGGTTCATTTACATTAACATCTAATTAAATTCAAAAAGGAGTTCTTACCACTTACCAATAGGAATAGAAAAGCATATAACCCATATCAAACTTTGTGTGAACTAGGGAGAGCCTCGCGAATCAAAGTCACGGGGCTCTCCCTAGTTCACACAAAGTTTTTTTACTTAACACAAGAGAAGAAAAAGCGTTCTTTTTGTGATTGTACAACGAACCTTTTTGTAAATGATAAGATTTTTTTATAAATAAAAAAACTATCTAAAAAAAGAATTAGATAGGATAACTTCAACCTTTTCAACTGATAGTGAAAGAACGAAATCGGGGTACATACCAATACCGAGTACGGGTAAAAAAAAGGAGATCGAAAGAAATAACTCTCGCGGCCCAGAATCAAAAAAATAAAAGTTTGGGCCATTAAATATCTTGTATCCATAAAACATCTGGCGTAACATAGATAATAAATAAATAGGGGTTAATATAATTCCAATTGCCATTACAAAAGTAATTAAGATTTTTGTTATTAAAAGAAATTTTGGACTAGTAATTAGTCCAAAAAAGACTATTAATTCGGCAACAAAACCACTCATACCTGGTAATGCGAGGGAGGCCATCGAAAAGCTACTAAATATCGTGAACATTTTTGGCATTGGGATAGCTATTCCACCCATTTCGTCAAGATAAAGAAGACGTATTCTATCATAAGTTGTTCCAGCCAAGAAAAAAAGCGCAGCACCGATAAATCCATGAGAGATTATTTGTAAAAGGGCTCCGTTGAGTCCCATATCTGTGATAGAACCAATTCCTATAATTATAAAACCCATATGAGATACAGAGGAATAGGCTATTCTTTTTTTTAAATTTCGTTGACCAAGAGATGTTGAAGCTGCATAGATTATTTGTACTGCGCCCACTATTATCAACCAAGGAGAAAATAGAGAATGAGCATGAGGAAATAATTCCATATTGATTCGAACTAATCCATACGCTCCCATTTTTAATAAGATTCCGGCTAGAAGCATACAAGTACTATAATGCGCTTCTCCGTGGGTATCTGGTAACCAGGTATGTAGGGGTATGATTGGTAATTTTACAGCAAAAGCAAGAAAAAATCCAATATAAAATAATATTTCCAAAGCCACAGGGTAGGACTGATTAGCCAATATTTCAAAATTTAATATTGGTTCAGTAGAACTATATAAACCGACGCCCAGAACTCCCATTAAAAGAAAAATAGAACCCCCTGCCGTGTACAAAATAAATTTTGTAGCCGAATACAGACGTTTTTTTCCTCCCCACATGGATACAAGTAGATAAACAGGAATTAATTCTAATTCCCACATGAGAAAAAAAAGTAAAAGATCTCGAGAAGAAAATAATCCTATTTGTCCACTGTACATTGCTAACATTAGGAAATGAAATAATCGAGAATCTCGAGTAACCGGCCAAGCCGCTAAAGTAGCTAAAGTAGTGATGAATCCCGTCAGTAAAATGGGTCCTACAGAGAGTCCATCT